AGTCGATCGAATCGTGAGAAATTCGAAAAGTAAACTGTTTTCACGCCCTTGTGAGTAGATCCCAGTTTGGCTATACGCTCTATAAAATCTACCAACATTTTAGTACTCCTTTCTTCAAGGGAAGGTATTATCAAATTGTAATCTTAAAAAAAATATGTGTATATTTTATCATCCATGGCAGCCACATCATCCCCCGGATTCACCACTAAGAGCCCCGCAGCATAAGGTACAAGCACATTATTTAGTATAACAGTCTCTATATCGGCTACAATGAAAGGAAAACATTTCTGTTTCTTCTGCTTCAATGCCGTGATACACTCAGGATGTTTACGATACCTACCCGGAGCTCTTGCTCTAACTTCTCGTGCCCCTAGCTATGCCCGCTTCTATGAAATTCCAAATTATGCTTGCAATTTCATCGGAGCTAGGCAACTCTTTGTCAGTGATTTCATGCCTACCAAGCAGACTCTAATGTATACACCCTTTAAGAAAAGAAATCCTTCTCGTATTCTGCTGCTTTTTTGATTCATTTTTTCTCAATAATAGCATAGACATCCATGTTGGGCGCAGCATTCCCACTTGAATCTTCCAAAGAGAAATAGCATGACCTATGATAAAGGACACAGGTTCTCCGCTTGCTCTTCTCATGTTATATCCAATAGTAAACTTCCCTTACTTTAATTCTGTATTGTACACGTACTTTTTGAGTAGTTTCATTAGGAACGGAACTTGTAATTGTAATAGAAGAAGAGGATTTTCTAGTCAGAATACGGTCGGGGGAAGACTATCACTGACCGAGCTTCTCTACACTGACCTTTCTTCTGGTCAAGTTCGCAGCTCTTCGAAGAAATCCGATTCTTTTCCTAGGAGAAGAGATTGATTCTAGTTATCTTTCTTTCAAAGCCATCCATGCATAGAGAAGACTGGGCCCAAAGCATTGTAGGTGAAGCAGATGTCAGTGGGAAGGCAGATTTTGCATTTGGAGGCTTTCTTGCATACCTTTTATAATTCTTTATTTTTTATAGCTCAGTTACTTCTTCAAGAATCCGAACCTACTTTTCTATGGCTAAAAAGGACCCGAAATGGCGTGCTGCCATGCTGGATGAGATGGAGTCAATGAAGATAAATAAGGTTTGGGACTTAGTTTATTTACTGCCAGGGCTATTAGGTAGCTTGGTAAGGGATAGGCCGCAGGTTTGTGAAACATAGGAGTAGAGGAGTAGGCATTTGGATCGGAACTGGTAGGAAGCAATGGAATAGGTCAGTAAAATAGGACTACTAGTAAAGGCACGTTATTCGCTAAGAATAGTTTCGTGATAGGTTTTTAGAAATAGGAAATTTGATCGGCTTAACTGAGTTTATTATGGATCGTTGCCTGTTGAGTGGAAGGATTCCTAGTACCATAGGTAGACTTAAACGCAACGTTTTGTTGAACTTTTTTGGAAATTGCTTTTAAGGTCCAATTCCTTTATCTGTTGGTAATCTAACGAATCTCTCTGAAGTTCACATGGGAGAAAATTCACTACTACATACCTAACGCATCTACAAGTGTAGAAAGAACTCTTACTATTCATAACGGTCAAGTACCAGTCCTGCAACTCATAATGGTCAAGTACCAGTCCTGCAACCCGCTTCAACGTTCTAAGGACCACAAATGATAAGATCTGATACCTGGTTTGCTGTAATTCCAATTCTCGTAATCTTTGTCTCCATAATCTTTAGAGATTCTTGTGGTGTACCCCTCCCGTGTTATCATTCACAACGAAAGAGCCGAGGCTGTTTGGAAGGATCTCAATGAGCGCTTCTCCCATGGAAAGATCACAAAGATCTATAAATAAAGCCGGGCAACTTCAACAAGAGCAATTCTCGATTAGCTCTTCTTTCTTTTTATATGATTTTTGATACGACTTTCTATCAAAACTCTATACCATCAATCACTATCCTCAGGGATGGAATCTAGCCCCCTGCGTACCTGATAACTACGCTCATATCATATACGTAAATTCATGGAATCAGCTCTGGCTCCGGGGAACGAATCCATATAGGAAAGCCCCTAGGGTTTGATTCGGTTGGGACAACAGGTTAGTTTGTGATAAGAGATCAAGGGATACCCAAGCCATACCAATCATTACCCGGTATGGAGGGAGAGTCTTCCTCCTTCGAAAAGTAAACCGTTCCCTTGACAAAGCGAAGGGTATTCCAAATCAACTAATTCTTCTCTAATAGCACCTCCTCCTGTATCTACTACTGGTTGACTGAAAAACCAAAAGCAAGGCTATCCTTCGTTGCACATCTTCTGAAAAGATAAGGGCTCGGCTTCGGCAAAAGAGCTGGACAAAAAGCTGGTCAAAAAGCAGAGTGAGAAGGAAGGGTTCCCCGATAAGGAAGGTTGACCCGATACCCATAACCTACAGAGAGCGAGTTCAGTATCCGCCTACAAAGAAGCAACTAAAATCCTGACTGACAAGGTTTGAGGGTATCTAATAGCAAAAATATCCTTCTAACAAGACAGGGTATTCACTACTGTAAGGTACTGAGAGAACAGGTACTTAGATCACAGACTTTGACACTTCTTCAGTCGGCTCACTCATTTTCTTTTCCTTCTGCTTGGCTTCGGGGGTCTAACGGTTTACCTTTTCGCCTTCTCTTGGTTCGTCCCATGGATCCTCTTATATCACCTCTTCTTTCTCAACTGCACCATTGAGTGATTGACTTGCTCCTTCCTACTTGAGGGGAGACCTATCTTTTTTCCAACTATGTCAAAATCACTTTTCGAAAAAGAGAAATGAGAGTTTCGCCACTTTTGTCTACGCTACTGGTACCTGGTTGGAAAACGATTCGAGAAGTGAGAACTAGCGAGGAAGGGCGCTGCTGTGCTTATTTTCATGCCAACAGCCTTCTATCTATCTGGACAGACTTTGAACAAAGGGAAACGTAGAACTTGAAATTATTTATTCAAAGGCTTGACTTTGATACAAGTAGCATGGTAGGAAATATACTTGGTCTCTTTAGGGCTGTACCTAGTATAGCATTGTTCTAGTATAGCATTGTTATAGGTACTTTTGATCTGCAGATTGTACTAGTAACTATCCCCCTGAGCTTTGTGTTGATACTCCCACCAATAAGATCATAATCCCAATATCTGAAAAGAGATTCTAACTAACAGTAGAACTAGTCAAGAATTAACTAAGAAAAATAAGATTTAAGCTGTAGGCAAGAAATCTATTGTCATCTATTCAATGAAAACACATTATTTCTTTCAAATAGAACTATATGACTATCTTCGGTGCTTACTGGCACAAAGCAAGTGGGAAGATCTGTAGTCAACTTATTCTGGCCTAGGTAACCAGGACGAGATATGTTATAACAAGCCTAAACTTATTATTTGATTACTTTGCTTAAGACATGCAATCAACAACTTGATTTTCATAGGAAAGACAGAAAGAACACTCCTTGCTTTGATTGGTAGCAGAAGGGAGGGCGCGTTGCCTGCCTTCATTTTTCTTGGATATTCAACACTTGCATATGAGAGAACTTCAAATATGTATTCAATACACCAAACGTCCAGGTAATATTTGTTTGCTTTCGGATATGCTTTTCAATATCTTCACTTGTTAAAATAGAAACACTTGCACTTTCTCGCTTGGAAAAGAAAGACTATCCTCGAAGTAAATCAATCTATCTCGTAGATCAATCTATCTCGTATTGCCCAATCTGGATGCTAAAGGCTCGTCACCCCCTCAAGGTCGCTGCCCATCACAACTACTCATACTAGGAGCAATGGCCACTAGGAGGACTGAAACGAAGACTTCTATACAACATAGACTTCTATACAACTGGTAAGAAAATACTTCAACGGAAAGTAAATCCCTGCCAACCGTAATGACTTACTTCTTCCGTGAGCTTCTTCATGTTCGGTCGGTAGAAAAAGGCTTAAGAGCTAAATAGAGAAAGTAAGTTTGAAGTCTGGCTTGGGCTAGGTAAAGTAGTCAAAGTATCGGCTATTAAGTGGATGGAATTCCCTCCTTCCCCCACACATCAGAACCAAAGTAGGTAAGATAGTGCCTTCTACCAAAGGTTCTCTAAATTCTCAGGTGTCGAAAGATATGTATTATCCAATAAGGCTCAAACTCTATCTTGTGGTAAGCTAGGGAAATTACAAACCAGTAGAGCATTAATTGTTGGAGAAGCTGGCTAGCTGTTTGCTCGGTGCTCTGAGGCAAGATAATCTCACTACGATTCAAGAATCGAACCGGAATAGTTAACCATTAGCAAGGGTTTCCCCTCGCTTTCAGCCTCCCATTATAAGCTAGATGACTCTACTGTGACATGTTATGACGATCTTGAAGCCCCCAACCATAGATAGATGCTTTGATCATCCAGGTTTTGCCAATCCACGAACTGCATCGTATAATAACCGTGGATATCAGGCGTAGGTTGACCTTGAGTGGTTCACTGAAGGGTAGGGCTATCTCTTCCCTTTCCATACCTTTGATTCATCCCGGATTGTGTTGATGTGCACATGAACAAAAGTGCACATTCCTATCCCCTTTGACGAAGCAAATAAATCAGATGACTTTTCCGAAGCAAAGAAGAAGATGACGGCTCCTACAAGGCACGGCACCAATGGAACAGCGGAACGGGTATCTTTCTTTTAGCAAAGCAAAGGGAAAGGAGGTATCATACCAAGGGGTTGAAGAAAGGGTTTAACCAGCGGATTCGCATATCTTTTTCCAATGGCTTCCCGCATCCCTAGTTTTTGAACTCCTGGTTTCGGGTAACGGATATGGGTTCGGCCCCCTTCCCTTGGCGAGCATAAGAACCATTCGTATACGTTAGGAGTCGAAGTTGACGTGGGTGGCAAGAAAGGATCATTATTTCTAGATGGACCTAGAGAATTGATTGAAACAAGTATTAGCGTAGTAGGTGGGAAATCACGGCAATGCATTCCATCAATAGGGTTTTAGGAAATCAAGTTAAGGATATGAGGGGCGGAGCGAGGACTATCATGAGGAGGAAAAGGTTACTATTCGTGGTATCGCTCAGAGGACTATCATGAGGAGGGTGTATCCCAGGGAGAGTGACAGAGAGGTTAAAAGTGACAGACTGTAAATCTGTTGAAGGTATCCTTCTACGTAGGTTCGAATCCTACCTCTCCCACTAACGAATCTCGAAGATGTTTTTCAGGAAATAACTCTCTTCTGGTATAGACTTCATACTCTGATTATGATTTTCAACTACTTTCTCTAAACGGTTCATAAAGTAACCTTCATAAGACCTGACATCCTTCAATCTATTGAGAGAACTCTTGCTATCATTCAATCTGTTTATCAAATCCATGTTTTCCCTATAATTATGTCTTCGTATAGTATCCTGATAAATATCCCTTAGAACATTTCGAATATTCTCTTTACTAGTAATAGTGTTAAGCATTGAAACCTGTTTTATTCTTGTTGAATTTGGGTTGGATTGGATTTTGATGAGGCTTCGGGAAAGTTGCTTGTAAAGTATCTAATCCCGTTCCTCATTTGACCATACAGAGAGTTTCTCTGTAATAGTCTTAAAAGAGTCGTAAATTCTCTTAAAAGACTAGTAAAGGGAAAGTGTTGATTGTGTCTTTGAACTCGTGCTTTTCCTCTCTTTTGTAGGATTTCACTATGTTTTCTAGCAACTCTCAACTTAAAAGCAAAGAAAATGAAAGTCCTTCATTTTCTTTGCTTTTAAGTGTGATTTCGACATGAAACCTGCGACAACTTTTTGTGAAGGAAATGAACTGAAAGCTGCTAGGCACTTTTGGTGTCCCAGCCACAAGTTAGATGTGAAGGCATGTAAGTGCAAACAAATGTGGCACACACCGCACTACAGTCTAGGCATATGTGGACCAAATAAGCTGAAGGAAATAAACAGAAAGTAACATTTCATCTGGATGCGCAGTACCTGATCCACAATTTGTTCAACAGCGTCATCAGAAAGAAACAGATCTGATTCATTCAGAATAGCTGGTCGGATACTGGAATCTACTATTCAAAATCAAATTAGAGGCGAAAGAAAGTACAATCTTAATTACTCGATTATCTCTGTTTCCTCAGCTCTTCTATTCTCGAGAATCGGGGTGGGCCAGGTGATTATTTGATTTCCAATATGGATATAATGATGTGTAAGAACTGCACCACCGATATAGCACCCTTCCTCGGACTAAGGATATTCGTACTCCCAGTGCTCTTGCTTCCTTTGCACCCCGGCTCCGAAGGATCAGTAGGGAGGACTCCGGATGCCAGTATCGGAATGGAAACATTCCTCGAATGATGGTTGTGATGCCCCGTTCGTGATACCCAGGGAAGGGGACTACATCATACTTCTCTGATCCAGTCCTTTCTTTATTGAAAATATTTATTAGTTGACCACTTTACTAGGCTTTCCCTAACAAAAGTATTCCGAGTGACCACCCTATTGTCACTTTACTGTCCAGTTCGCGAGTCCCACTCACTTATTTTAGTCAAACCGACCCTAACTAAGTATAGTACTTTTCTCAATGCTGCCCGCCTCTCATCTGTTTTCTAATCAGCTTCTATCTTCTGTTCCAACCAAGGAAGCTCTTCTATTCAACCGGTTCGTATCGCCAGGCCCCTCAGGGGGTACGGTTTATCTAATCACACTGCTCGCTACTACAGGGATTCCTTCTCCTTGCCGAGTTGCAGGTGTTACCACCCTAGATATTCTATTTATTATTTGTATGCTGCCTTCTCTCCTTCATCTGGATTTTGGAGATGATTGTTAGTTCTTCCTTCTATGTTGTAAGGTGCAATCTCATCCGATGTTTGCCAGTTTGCCCGAGTCTTCCCGATTCTTATCCAGCCCAGCTAGATTGGACCAACATCAGCGCAACAATTAATAACCCTTGCTTCTCTACTATTCTTAGGAGAACCCTATCTTCCATATTCCTAATCCTCAAGTACAGTAGGCCGCACTCTTCGATCCTTTGGTCCTAGAACACCTTTTGTCGTAAACTATACTCTACATTCCCCCTCGGTCTACTCCGCCAAAGTAGCGACAAGATTCAATTGCTGGTTCGATTCCTGCTCGCTATCCGACGGTTAATCCTTTAACCAGAGATCAGCATCCAAGGGTTATTCCTTTCACCTCGTACCGAAGGCTATGTCCCAGTAAGCATTTCCTCTGTTTCCTTGTTTCCCACCTCTGACCTTCCGCTATGACCAGTCCACTAAGTCAGGTATCTCTGAAAAGTAAGACCGTCCTCTTCCCTTCGTCAATAGAAGAACTCCAACCATGCTTTCTTGAATCATAAACTATATCATAGATAGAATGGGAACGATCCTTTCACTCAGGTAGAACTTTCAGCACCGGGGCCATTTCTTTCATTGGTTGCTTCACATCACGTCTTTGCCAACGCCTACTCTAGCTAATCTCCGAGATATGATTCGAACAAGCAACTTCCATCGATCTGCTTTCGAACTTCCTTGTCTGACCGAACATGAAGGGGCAGGAAGGCTTATTGACAATATAAAACTATCCCACCGAACCGTATATCCCAACTTTTCGACTTCCAATTCCAGCTTTCGATACACAGAAGGAAAGCCATCCCAACCTAGGTATATCGACTATAGCAGGTTCTTTGGTCAACTCAAGGCGAAGCTCTATTGGGCAGAGGGCAATCTCATGCCAAAATGATCCTCAAAGCGCGGAATCAACTTCGAAAACAAAGACACTGTATATGAGGAAATGAAGTACTCTCGAGTGGCTTATCTGTTTACCTTTGAAAGCTCACTACCGAGTTCTAGCTCGATACGAAGAATAGTAAGGATGATTGACCTAATATGCACTTTACTATTGGGATAACTTGATTGCTACGCACCTCTATCAATTCGTAAGAAAGCAGCAAATCGAAAGATAAATCATATATAAACAAGGGAAGAGTACATTTTCAATATTTGCTGCCAACGGATAAACCCAGAAAGAGCTTTCCTCGAGGATATGCCCAAAACCCTTTTCGGGGAACTGCAATAACTTGTGCCTTGCCATCGTCTTCTTTATTCTTTCAATATCAAAAGATATACTATACTATACTATACTATACTATACTATACTATACTATACTATACTATAAGTAGAAATCAAAGCTTTAACGATTTGCATTTTCTCCCTTTCCCGCGGCGAGTCTTCTACAATGGATAATAGCTTGGAGTCATTTTTTTCTTAAAATAGTTGGCCGAGAAGGAAAAAAGCAGCGAATTCGAGCGAGTCTAGAGCAGCTTACTCGAGAACAACCCCATCAAAGAGCCTACTTGCTTTGGATCTCTCTGCTCGTGGGAATGGTCAGACCGTTGTCAATGGAATTTCAATTTGATGCTTCCTGCTTGAAAGGGCATAAAGGCAAAATTGGCTAAGGGCCCTGGATCGTACTTATTTCGCTTACTCCGCTTCCTGAATATTCCGTACTGTCTCACTAACTGCGCATTCGAAATGGAAAGCGCGTATTCTGGTTATTTCTTCGGATTTCCTAAACCTAAAGTGGCACGAACTCGCTTTGGGCTTATATTCTCCTTCGATGCATGAATCCGATTCGGTGCGTATCTTCTTTACTTTCTTATGCGGCAGGTGGGCATATTGTAATAGGAATGAGCCATATCGGAAATACCCGGCAAGCTCCGCTAGGTAATCACACCTGGCAATCGTAGAAAAAAGAGATTGAATACCACAGGAAGGAATGAATGGAGAGAGACATACAACTAGAAAGATCAGATGAAGATTTCACCCAATTCCGCCTCTGGAAATAAAGAGGCGCTCCCTGGTGCAGCACGCGTATGGATAAACAGACGAGCCTCCACCCGTAGTTTTTCATAGATTGGATAGGTATTCATGTTAGTCAAGAGAGAGGGCCTTAGAAAACCCTTTTCTTCCAGACCTGCAACATTTTCTTGTTCACCGTAAAGTACTTATATTGTCAGGATTTGATAAGCGTACAATATCTAATAAAAGAATCCTTCTTCTTACTTTGAATCTTATATTCAAGTTCTCATACCATACTCGTGCCTTGTTAATAACTCGCTAGCTTGCATTAACTTCAAGCAAAAGGGTGAGACCTAATTTCAGAGTCTTGGGCCGGTCACTCTCTTCGCGGAAACTCCCATAAAGAATTGGAACTCTGTAGGAAGGACAGTCCACCTGGCCGGTAGAAAAGAAGAAAGGACGAAAAGAAAGAAGGTCGCTTGGCACGACTCAAGCAATTTCAGAATAATCCTCCCAGCGCTCACGGAGTTGCTTCTTGCCTTTCTTCGGCGTATCGAATAAGCTTCTGCTTGAAACACAACTAATAATAAGAATATGTCAATAGTTTCAACTACTTGATACATTCTCAATCAATATTCTTCTTTCTATATGCATTATAGGTATAGGCATATGCGGAATAGGATTTGCCGTAGAGTCACGTTAAGAAAAGTCTAGCTTGTCACAGGTAAAGGAATAGGACTAGGTCGCTGGATTCGTCGGCATGGGAAAGTAGTAAGCATGCACACGACAGGAATCAGAAGAGTAGTCGAAATCCATAAGTAGAATGGTATAAGCGAAAAAGCAAGAGGCATATAGCTTAAGGTTGTAAGGTAAGCTGCTTTGAAGCAAGAAAGAGGCGCGGGGTTTTTGTCAAAAAGAAAAGTTCTATATCTATCTAGAAAGGTCTCTGGAGTCCTTACTTTAGGAGGAAATACCCAAATCAAGATCATGCCGAATGCAATGAAGGGAAAAAATGCTAATGAAGAAGGCGCCGTTAGAACGATGAAATAACCCTGCCTGGCCCACAGTCAGAGTCAGAAGGAAAGTATGAAGTGTAGGATGTCCAAATCCGCGAGTGATTGAACAAGCCTAGAAAAGAAAATGAAATATGTAATGAACTGAAAGCACGAAGTATAATGGAAATGAAGGAAGGGTCGACTCACACTTGCGAGAAATGTCGCCACGGAGACGAGAGAAAAAAGCTTTGGGACGA